CTATAAATAATCCAAAAAGAGCTATACTGACCGAAAAAACTACATTTTTCAAAAAATCATACCAATCCGGGGAACCATCCAAATTTGGATGGAAAAAGTTTGTGGACGGAGTTAACCATTTCGATAATAGATCAAAATCTATTACTCCTTGATCAAAATGAATTCCGACTGAGCCAACGAATAAAGTAAATAGTACCAATATAAGCAGAGGAAATAACATAGTATTGTCCGACTCATGAGGATAGGTGTAAGTATATTTATTTCTAAAGTGAGTACTAAAGTATCGTATTCTATTTCTTCCATTATCATCAATTTTATATGTATCTTTTGAAAAAAAGGAGACCTTATTATTCATTGTTGATAAAAGTAAATTTCTATTGACTGCTTTTGGCACTTTTTTTCCCCATAAAGATATTGAATAGAAAGAACTATTTTTAGTGCTACTGTAATTTTTAAAATGAATGCGCAAATGTCCATCAAAGGTAAGTAAATACATCCGAAACATATAAAATGCGGTTAATCCCGCTGTAAAGGAAGCTATTATTGCGAAAGTTGGTGAATACAACCAACTATCATTAAGAATTTCATCTTTGGACCAAAAACAAGCAAGAGGCGGAATACCACAAAGGGAGAGTGTACCTAATAAAAAGGTAATTCTTGTAATTGGAACATATTTTGTTAAACCGCCCATAAGAACCATATTTTGACTTTTCTCTGGTGAATATCCAACAATGGGTTCCATTGAATGAATAATTGATCCGGATCCCAAAAACAATAAAGCTTTCGAATAGGCATGAGTGATCAAATGGAATAAAGCGGCTCGATAAGAACCTATACCCAAAGCTAACATAATATAACCCAATTGAGACATTGTCGAGTAAGCTAAACTTCTTTTAATGTCTCTTTGAGCAAGAGCCAAAGTAGCTCCTAATAATACTGTTATTACGCCTATTGAAGAAATGATATTCATTATGGAAGGTATAACTATGAAAAGAGGAAGAAGCCGAGCTACAAGAAAAATTCCCGCTGCTACCATAGTAGCAGCATGTATAAGAGCGGAAATGGGAGTGGGTCCTTCCATAGCATCAGGTAACCATATGTGAAGGGGGAATTGTGCGGATTTAGCAACTGCACCAACGAATAAAAAAGAAGCACACAGAGTAGCAAATAAGGAATTTACTCCATTATGATGAACCAAGTTATTAACTATTTCGAACAAATCCCGAAATTCTAAACTACCAGTTATCCAATAAAGTCCTAAAATTCCTAATAATAAACCAAAATCCCCTATACGATTGGTTACAAAAGCTTTTTGGCAAGCACTTGCCGCACTCGGTCGTGTGAACCAAAAACCTATTAATAAATAGGAACACATTCCTACAAGTTCCCAAAAAATATAAATTTGTATCAAATTGGAACTAGTAACTAATCCTAACATAGAACTATTGAAAAAACTCATATAGGCAAAAAATCTCAAATATCCTTGATCGTGAGACATATAATTGTCACTATAAATAAGAACCATGATTCCAACAGTAGTAATTAATATTGACATAATAGAAGTAAGTGGATCGATCAAGTGTCCGAACTCTAAAGAAAAATCATTATTGACGGTCCAAGACCATAGATATTGATAGATAAAATTTCCATTTATTTGCTGAATAGATAGATTGGCCGAAAATGCCATAGCTATACTTAGCATCAAAACACTCGGAAAAGCCCACATACGACGAATATTTTTTGTTGCTGTCGGAATAAGCAGAAGTCCAAATCCTATTAACATAGTAACTGGAAATGAAAGAAAGGGTATTATCCATGCATATTTATATGTATGTTCCATAAAAAAAAACAAATTTTATTTTTTTTTCTTATAATTTAATTGTTTCCGATTCATCAATTATTATCGCTTTCGAAAGGAACAAGAAAAAAATCAACAAAAAAAGATATGAAAAACTCAACTATTTTGATTTTTCATTATTCTGACTTTTCTCAGATATTGGAAATATTCAAAAGTTCCAATTCAAATGATATGACCAAATAGCTAGATAAAAGTGATTACTTAGTAATTAACTTTAACTAAAGAATTAACTAAAGAAAGATAGTTAATAAAAAAAAAATGGGAAATATGAGATTTTGAATAATTCTACGACTATACGACCATCCTATTCTGGCAATATGTAATCATATCATATACTATAGTATAGTAAGTAAGTATAGTAAGTAAAAACAATCATACCAAAACAGTAGAATATAAATCATAGTATGCCTCAATAAATCGACTCAAAAAAAAGACCTAGTTATTCTAGTGATTTTATTTGTAGTAATTACCTAACCCATTGCGGAACTAATTGATTGGATTCCAATCCAATAAGAAAGTATCAGAAATATTATAATACTCTTTATTTCGTATAAAACTGAGAAAAAAAAATAACTAAAAATTTAGGTTCTCCTTCTTAGGTAATAGAATGTCTTGTTTAACATATTAACCACTAATTGTAGTTTAAGTTTGAATTTAAGTTATAGACACGGCAATATGAGCTTATTCAATTCCAAACTAATAGTCATAAAAATTCCTTTTTAATTTTCCCCCCTTTCTTCTATTTTTTGCCTAGTGTGTTACTATGTGACATTGTTATATATGTGACATACATGTCATACATATATTTATATATAAATATATAAATAATATATTTGTATTGTATGTTATGAAAAAACTATTATCGACGAAATTAAGTTAAGTATAGAAAATAACTAAAAAGAACGATCCATTTTGAGCAATACATGTCTTTCACATACAACAATAAAAATGAGTAACTCTTCTTTTTTGAATGGCAGTTCCAAAAAAACGTACTTCTATATCAAAAAAACGTATTCGTAGAAATATTTGGAAGAAAAAAGGATATTTAGCTGCAATAAAAGCTTTCTCTTTAGCGAAGTCAGTTTCTACTGGAGATTCAAAAAGTTTTTTTGTGCGACAAACAAAAACAAATAATAAAATCTTGGAATAATCGGAATTTCCATGGCTAGAAGAATTTCCAATTTTGGAATATGAATAATTCTCTTTAACTAAATGTATTGATGTATTAAACTCAATACAATATTAGTTAGAACTAGCTGCTATGATATGTAGAATAAGAATTTCTCTATCTGTCGGTTCTAAGTATCATTATTTTTTTTTTCATTCTAGTTTTTATTAGAATCTATTTATTAATTCGTGAGATGTTTTTTTCCTATTCATTTTCTTTTCACAACGGAAAAATAGAATGAACAAAGATTTTTCCATTATGAAAAGAAAATGAATAGGATGCGGAAACTCTTTTGTTTTATTATACGCCTAACTCAAGACCAAGTTGGTTTCATAAATATTATCATAATTTTATTTAGAAATTATGTACACAATAAACAACAAAAAGTATTATATTAATTTTATATTATATATTTATATTAATTAAAATTAATTAATTAATACTTAATTAATACTTAATGATATACTTAATGATACTAAGAAAAATATCAAAATTGTTAGAAAAATTACTTAAATTTAGTAATTGAATTGTGATACATATGAAATCCTATTTATTTTTTTTTGTTTAGCAAAAAAAAATCTCTTTGACAATTTTTTTTCATTTATCTGATTTCGTGGATTCAATTCAAAATAAATAAAAAATAGAAAAAGAGGACAATTCACAATTCTTAGTTTCTGTTTCGACTGAAAACAAAATTTGTATTTCAAGTTACAAGTGTTCCGGGAGAACTTAATATACAGATAGTACGTAAAAGTGGAAAGTGGATTCTTAAAACTGAACCTACGATGATACTAACCTAAGTAAAAATTATTGAAAATTCAAAGATGAATTTAAAAGAGCTCTTCTTTATCAGTTCTAATATTTCCTAAACTATATTGAATCCTTGAATCTAGATCTAGACGATTCAACATGAATTGACTATTATTATTTCAAGTAAGCCGCTATGGTGAAATCGGTAGACACGCTGCTCTTAGGAAGCAGTGCTAGAGCATCTCGGTTCGAGTCCGAGTGGCGGCATACTGTAAAAAAGATACAATGGATCCTATAATGTATTTAATTCCCGATTTCCATTCTGTAATGGGACCCTTTTTATGTATGATATTTGTGACTTTAGAACATATATTAACTCATCTCTCTTTTTCGATCATTTCAATTGTGATTACGATTCATTTGATGACCCTATTAGTACACGAAATCATAGGGTTGCGTGATTCGTCGGAAAAAGGAATGATAGTTACTTTTTTTTCTATAACAGGATTATTAGTTACTCGTTGGATTTCTTCGAGACATTTTCCATTAAGTAATTTATACGAGTCCTTAATCTTCCTTTCGTGGAGTTTTTCCATTATTCATCTAATTTCCAAGATATGGAATCATAAAAATGATTTAAGCGCAATAACCGCCCCAAGTGCCATTTTTACCCAAGGTTTCGCCACATCGGGTCTTTCAAGTGAAATGCATCAATCGTCAAGATTAGTACCTGCTCTACAATCTCAGTGGTTAATGATGCACGTAAGTATGATGTTATTGAGCTATGCAGCTCTTTTATGTGGGTCGTTATTATCAGTCGCTTTTCTAGTCATTACATTTCGTAAAAACATCGATATTTTTTGTCAAAGAAAAATTTTCTTAATTAAGATTAAGTCATTTTTCTTTGACAAAATCGAATACTTGAACAAAAAAAAAAATGTTTTTAAACACACTTCTTTTGTTCCATTTCGAAATTATTACAAATATCAATTAACTCAGCGTTTGGATTATTGGAGTTATCGTGTCATTAGTTTAGGGTTTACCTTTTTAACCATAGGTATTCTTTCTGGAGCAGTATGGGCTAACGAGGCATGGGGATCTTATTGGAATTGGGACCCAAAAGAAACTTGGGCATTTATTACTTGGACCATATTCGCGATTTATTCACATACTAGAACAAATCAAAGTTTGCAAGGTACGAATTCGTCACTTGTAGCGTCTATAGGATTTCTTATAATTTGGATATGCTATTTTGGGATCAACCTATTAGGAATAGGTCTACATAGTTATGGTTCATTCACATTAACATCTAATTGAATAAATTCCATGAGGAATACATAAGACCGTCGTACCATACGTAACAGAAAGTTTGCGCAGGTTTTTGAGAACCATTTGAATGATTCCTTGATTCAAATGGTTCTCAAAAACTCGGAATATATCTTATTATAATTCTAATTCACTTTATTTTTTTGTGTTGTACAGCTCAAAAATCTTAAAATTCAAAATTCTAAGACTTTGTTTTCTATCTGATTAATGAAAACTATCTATGAAAATAATTAGATAGGATAGCTTGTACCTTGTCAACTGATAGCGAAAGAACAAAATCAGGATAAATACCAATTCCTATTACGGGTAAAAAGATACAGATTGAAACAAATAGTTCTCGTGGTCCAGAATCCACAAAATTGGAGTTTTGAACATTGAATAGTTTGTATCCATAAAACATCTGACGTAACATAGATAATAAATAAATAGGAGTTAATATCATTCCAATTGCCATTACAAAGGTAATTAGTATTTTGGGCATTAAAAGATATTTTGGACTGGTAATTATTCCAAAAAATACTACTAATTCTGCAACAAAACCACTCATTCCTGGCAATGCAAGAGAAGCCATCGAGAAACTACTAAACATGGTAAATATTTTTGGCATTGGGATGGATATCCCCCCCATTTCGTCGAGATAAACAAGACGTATTCTATCACAACTCGTTCCTACCAAGAAAAAAAGTGCAGCACCAATAAATCCATGAGAGAGTATTTGTAAAACGGCTCCATTGAGTCCCATGTCGGTTATAGAACCAATTCCTATAATTATGAAACCCATGTGAGATACAGAAGAATAGGCTATTCTCTTTTTTAAATTGCGTTGACCAAGAGAGGTTGAAGCTGCATAGATTATTTGTATTGTCCCTATTATTACCAACCAGGGAGAAAATATAGAGTGGGCGTGCGGTAATAATTCCATATTGATCCGAATCAATCCATATGCCCCCATTTTTAATAAGATTCCAGCTAGAAGCATACATGTACTGTAATGCGCTTCCCCATGGGTATCTGGTAACCATGTATGTAAGGGTATAATCGGCGATTTGACAGCATAAGCAATAAGGAAGCCCAAATATAATATTATTTCTAATGTCACAGGATATGACTGATTAGCTAATCTTTCAAAATCCAATATCGGTTCATTGGAACCATATAAACCCATACCTAGAACTCCTATTAAGAGAAAAATGGAACCCCCCGCAGTGTACAAAATAAACTTTGTAGCTGAGTACAAACGTTTCTTTCCTCCCCACATGGATAAAAGTAAGTAAACAGGAATTAATTCTAACTCCCACATGAGAAAAAAAAGTAAAAGGTCTCGAGAAGAAAATAATCCTATTTGACCACTGTACATTGCTAACATCAGGAAATAGAACAATCGCGAATTTCGAGTAACAGGCCAAGCTGCTAAAGTGGCTAAAGTAGTGATAAATCCTGTCAGTAAAATAGGTCCTATGGAAAGTCCATCGATTCCCAGTCTCCAGTGAAAATCAAAAATATTTATCCATTGAAAATCCTCCTCCAATTGAATTAATGGATCATCCAATTGGAAATGATAACAGAACACATAGGTTGTTAGAAGGAGTTCTAATAAGCATATACATATAGTATACCACCTAAATACCTTATTCCCCCTATGAGGAAGAAAGAAAATTGAAGAACCCGCGAATATCGGCAAAACTACAAGTAGTGTTAACCAAGGGAAATAACTCGTGATAAAGACAAGATGCATTTTGACCAAAAAACCCGTGCTCGGAATTAATATATTTTCTCGAGTACGGGTTTTTGTCGGTAAAAAGGAATCAAATGATTCAAGTGAAGTTTTTTATAACGTATCAATAAGATAGACCCATGCTGCGAGTTGTTTCATGCCATAAATAAACGCGGACACTCAAAAAATCTGTTGGACAAGCGGATTCACATCTCTTACAACCTACACAGTCCTCGGTTCTTGGCGCGGAAGCAATTTGCTTAGCTTTACATCCGTCCCAAGGTATCATTTCCAATACATCTGTGGGGCAAGCTCGTACACATTGAGTACACCCTATACATGTATCATAAATTTTTACTGAATGTGACATTGGGTCTATAAATTCCAGTTTTGAACATAAAAAATTTTCGATCTGGTAAAGTAAAATCAGGAGGAAATGAATTTTATATTTATATTGTAGACACCAGACGAATCAATGGTTTATCAAAAAAATCTAATGTTAAAAATCAATATATTTCTAAATCTGTTCATGAGAAAGGACCAAGAGACTTTTATTTCCGTTTCAACAACCATAATTATACAAGTCACACATATGACTTCACATTGACATTGGTCAACAGATCATCAATATTTCAATAGTAATATAAAAATATATTACTATACATATTACTATAAAAATAAAAAATGAAATAATTTATAAATTTATATTTTATTTATATTATTTTATTTATATGATAGTTATGACTAATTATTCAACAAATTTGATTGATTGATACGAGTTGATTTTCTGTTACGATAAATCGACGAAACAATAGCTAGCCCAATAGCTGCTTCCGCAGCCGCAATGGCTATAACAAAGATTGAGAAAATGTCTCCTTTTAATTGGCGACTATCAAATATATTAGAAAATGTTACGAGATTTATATTAACCGAATTTAGTATAAGCTCAAGACACATAAGTGCTCTAACCATGTTTCGACTTGTGATCAATCCATAGATACCGATAGAAAATAAGTAGACGCTCAAAAAAAGTATATGTTCAAACATCATTGGCTAACTCCTCATGAATCTCGATTCATTTCAATATGAACAACAATTCAACCGATTTGATTGACCAGAATCGAGTAATTACAGAAAAAAGAGGGTATCCGCAGTAGATTAAATGAAAAACTTTTCCTTTTTCATTGGATTTCGAATTTCTAATAATTGTATTAATTCTAAGTATTTCTTATTGACGAGCCATAGTAATTGCACCTATCAAAGAAACTAAAAGAATTATAGAAATGAGTTCAAATGGAAGATAAAAATCTGTTGATAAATGAATTCCAATTTGTTGAACGTTACTAATAAGGTCCTGTTCTATAATCTGATTTGATCTTGTAGTCCAAATAATTCCGTACCATGACGTATCTAAGATAGTAGTAATTAGTGAAAAAAGAATACTTATACAAACCAGTGAAGTGACTCCATCTCCAACAGTCCAAAAATAGGAATCGTTCGAATATTCTGAACCATTCATGAACATAACAGCAAATATGATTAAGACATTTATGGCTCCTACATAAATAAGGAGCTGTGCGGCAGCTACAAAATAGGAGTTTGATAGAATATAGAATAAGGATATACAAACAAGAACCAATCCCAACGAAAAGGCAGAATAAATTGGATTGGTAAATAATACTACTCCTAGACCTCCTAATATAAGAACTGATCCCAGAAATACTACAAGTATATCGTGTATTGGTCCAGGTAAATCCATTATGTATAACAGATAAATAAGTCGAAATATTTCATGACCTTACTAAATAGTCCAGGAAAGAAAAGGGTGTTACCTTTCTTTTTTTTTCTTGTATTTCTTGTATATGATGGGTTCCTAATTGAATTCAATCTTAATATGGATTAATGTAGATATAGATAAAGTTATTAAAGTTATTGGCCAATCCTACTTTCCTTTTTCTCCATTTTCTATTTTTATCTAAAAGAAAAAGAATAGTTGGAATTTTCTATTTTAAAATCATTACTAAACCATATTCTCAGTTTAAAACAAAGAGTGATTCTCAACAATCAATAGTTATTATTTGTAATTTCTGACCAACAAAAAAAAGGGGGGCTTGGATCCTTTATATCAAAAGGAAATCTTAGTAATCAGTAACCGTTCTTGAATCAAGGGGGTTATCCTTGTCTATTTTTATTTGAGTCGAATTTATCACTGTTTGAATTGTGTAATCTCCAATTACTGGCATTGGTAACCGACCCAAAGCAATTTGATTATAATTCAATTCGTGACGATCATAAGTGGAAAGTTCATATTCTTCAGTCATTGATAAACAGTTTGTTGGACAATACTCGACACAGTTACCACAAAATATACAGACCCCAAAATCAATACTATAATTAAGCAATTGTTTCTTTTTCATATTTTTTTCAAATTTCCAATCAACAACGGGTAGATCTATGGGACATACACGAACACATACTTCACAAGCAATACATTTATCAAATTCAAAGTGGATTCGACCACGGAAACGCTCCGATGTGATCGATTTTTCATAAGGATATTGAATAGTTACAGGTAAACGATTTGTATGGGATAAGGTAATTATGAAACTTTGACCAATGTACCTTGCTGCTCGTATTGTTTGTTGACCATAATTTATGAACCCGGTCACCATAGGGAACATATTGTGGATCTCCGTGAATAAATTGATGTTTCTTTCTCTTGTTTGAGATCGATTATGAATCTAGAATATCGTTATCTTATTCTATTATTTATAGTATTTATAGTGAAACAAGTTGGGAAGAAGTTGTCAATAATAGATTACCCAGGGAAATAGGTAAAAGAAATTTCCATCCAAGATTTAATAACTGGTCCATTCTCATTCTAGGTAAAGTCCATCTTGCTGCGATAGGAATGAACAGAAACAAATAAGCTTTAGCTAATGTAATAAATATCCCAATTGTCGTTCCAAAGACTCCATCCATTTGATTTATTCCGAAAAGTTCCGGAATAGATATATACGGAATAGAGAAATTCCACCCACCTAAGTAAAGAACTGTTATAAATAATGAAGAAACTAATAAATTTAGGTAAGAAGCAAGGTAAAATAAAGCGTATTTGATACCTGAATATTCTGTTTGATAACCTGCTACTAATTCTTCCTCTGCTTCTGGTAAATCGAAGGGTAATCTTTCACATTCCGCTAGAGAAGAAATTAGAAAAACAACAAACCCGATAGGCTGACGCCACAGATTCCACCCCCAAAATCCATATTTTGACTGCGCCTCAACTATATCAACTGTACTTAAACTGTTAGAGAATCATAGTCGATAATAACATCACTGCTCGCATCGCTATTTCAAAACCGTACATGAGACCTCGGCTTCATACGGCTCCTCTATGGTCACAAATAAATGTAAGGACTTGCTCGATATTATCTCCATCCTTATTTGGATGGTAAATATACATCGGGAAGCCAAAAATGAGACCAATGAAATTCCGTCTGCTCAAATAGAAAAGGTGCTTCCGAATTGATCTTATCCATTACAATTTGAATTTCTCTTTGTTTGGTAATAACTTAATCTTTTAATAAAATACTCATTATATCAATAAATATGTTCTATCAATAACTATAAAGAAAGAATTGGGTATTAATTCAAAATTCATGATAAGAATTCTATATGTTATGTATAGATATGGATGGGGAAAATAATAAATAAAGATCTTTTGTATTATTATTTATTCATTTTTCTCATTCTATTTTTGAATTCTATTTCTTTTGTTCCTGTTCTTCTTTCTCAGAGGGAGGGTACTCTGAAAAAAAAAATAAAGGATTAATTCGTTTTTGATAGTCATTTCTTTAATCAGTGAATAGGAGCATACTCTAGATCGGAATCGTGGGAAAGTACTGCTTGGTCATTTCTACCAACTTAAAGTCCCCATTATGATTCGTTTTATCCAAAGTTTTATCTAAAAATACCGTTTTTTGATACCTTATATTATCTCCATTACTAATCTTTTGTGTACCTTGGTGTTCCTAACTGTTCACTGATTTTTGATTGATCCCCCGTATGGTAATACATATAAAAAAGTAGTGGAACCCCCATACGTTGATCTTTTGTACCCGCTTCAAGATATGAGAATTAGTCAAAGAATCTTAATCTTGGGGTAAACAGTTTATATACTGCTTATGTTTATATTCTTGTACATAGGGAATGAGATTTTCTCTTCTTACTGCAAATTTCTAAGCAGTTTGATTTTACTCATATAACTATCTAGTTTAACTCATCAACCCTAATGATGAATAAAAAATGAAAATATCCATTCAATATATTCAACCTCTTTACTTTATTTCTAGAGAGAAGGGAAAATAATCATGTTCCAACGAATCACACGTAGAGATATTGATAATACACATAGAGTTAATGGTATTTCATAACTAATAGATTGAGCAGCAGCCCGTAGACCACCTAAAAAGGAATATTTATTGTTCGATCCATATCCTGACATAAGAAGTCCAATAGGAGCAATACTTGAAATGGAGATCCATAAAAAAACACCTATACTGAGATCGGCTAAAATAAGGCGATATCCAAAAGGAATTACTAAATAACTTAGTAGAACTGATATGACCGCTATAGACGGTCCCACGCTAAACAAACGAATATCTCCTCTAGATGGAAGTAGGTCCTCTTTTAAAAGTAATTTGGTCCCATCTGCTAGAGCTTGAAGAATCCCCAACGGACCGGCATATTCAGGCCCAATACGTTGTTGTATTGCTGCGGATATTTCTCTTTCTAACCACACAATTACTAGGACCCCTATTGTGATTCCTAATAGAAGGGTGAAAATGGGAACAAAGATCCATATGAGTCCATAAACTTCTTTTAAGGATTCCAATCTAGAAAAAGAATTGATAGCTTGTACTTCTGTCGTATCAATTATCATTTCAACGATCAACTTCTCCCATAATGATATCTATACTACCTAGTATCGTCATGATATCGGCCAATTTCATTCTTTTAACTAATTGAGGGAGAATTTGCAAATTGATAAAACCAGGTGGGCGAATTTTCCATCTCCAGGGGAAAACACTACTATCTCCTATCAAATAAATTCCTAATTCTCCTTTTGGAGCTTCCACTCTTACATAAAGTTCTTGTTTCGACAATTCAAAATTGGGTGAAAGTTTTTTAGTAATAAATCTATATTCAAAATTAGTCCATTCGGAATTTTTTGCTCTATCAAAGCGCCGGACTTCTAAATTTTCATAGGGTCCCCCAGGAATTTCTTCTAGAGCCTGTTGAATAATTTTTATAGATTCCTTCATTTCACCGATTCGGACTAAATAACGAGCTAGTGAATCTCCTTCTTTTTGCCATTGGACTTCCCAATCGAATTTATTGTAACACTCATAACTATCAACTTTACGAAGATCCCATTGTATTCCAGAAGCACGTAACATCGGCCCTGATAAACCCCAATTTATTGCTTCTTCTCCACCAATAATGCCCACTCCTTCAACTCGTTCCAAAAAAATGGGATTCCGTGTAATAAGTTTTTGATATTCAGCAATTCCTGTTAAAGAATAATCACAGAAATCCAAACATTTATCTATCCAGCCATAAGGCAGATCAGCAGCAACCCCCCCAATACGGAAATAATTATGCATCATTCGCATACCCGTAGCAGCTTCGAATAGATCATATAACAATTCCCTTTCTCTGAAAATATAGAAAAAGGGAGTCTGTGCGCCGATATCCGCCATAAAGGGCCCAAGCCATAATAAATGAGAAGCTATACGACTCAATTCCAGCATAATGACTCTAATGTAACTGGCTCTTTTAGGTACTTGAACACTTTCCAATCGTTCTGGTGCATTTACTGTTATTGCTTCTGTGAACATAGTGGCTAAATAATCCCACCGTGTTACATAAGGCAAATATTGTATAATTGTTCGATTTTCTGCTATTTTTTCCATCCCTCTGTGTAAATAACCCAATACGGGTTCACAGTCAATAACATCTTCACCATCAAGAGTAACGATCAGTCGAAGAACACCATGCATTGATGGGTGATGAGGACCCATATTAACTATCATGAGATCTTTTCTTGTAGCCGGTACAGTCATATCTTTTCTTCCTTAATTCATTATTCCATGAATTTATCAAACGAAGTTCATCAAAATTAAAAATTTAATAACTACTAATAACTAAAGAAAAAAATGCAAACCAACCTTAAAATTAACGAGTTTTTGACTCCCGAATACCTAATTGACCAATTAATTTCTTATAACGTACTCTATTTTTCTTTGACAAATAATCCAGTAGCCGTTGACGTTTTCCCAGAATTTTCCGTAGGCCCCTTTGTGATAAAAAATCTCTTTTATGTAATTCCAAATGTGAAGTGAGTCTCCGTATCTTATCCGTAAAACTGAATACTTGAAATTCAACAGATCCGCAGTTTTTTTCTTTTTCTTGTCGAATAGCTAAGATGAATGAATTTTTGACCATAAAAAACCAATTTTTCTATTTTTTTTTCTTTTCCGTGGATTTTACCGATCAGGAAAAATAATAATTATTATTATACCAGTTAGTTCCAGTTATTTGAATCTAGTACAAAAAAAAAATTTGATTTCTTCATATACACTACTTTAAATTTATATTAATTTTATCGGCATGCGATAGATATATAGGAAATATACTATTAACTAATTCTGAATCGTGGATACATATGTATTCTTGACATACTGAAATGACTACCGTTATTGGTATCAAACCAATAACGATTCATACAAGCTAAATCTTCTAATCGATAATTGGGCCAAAGAAACGATTTGAATTTAATGAATTTATTTGCATCTGTATTAAGATGCTTTTCACCGTTTAAAAATTGTCCCCAGTTTTTTATGTTGTTTTGATTGGAAAATAGTGGATTTCGATTCACAACATTCCAATTCCGGGAATTGAAACAAATTAAAATTCTAAATTCTCTACGACGTCTGGGAGATAGAATATTTTCGGGAACAAGGAAATCAAAATTATTTCTGTTTTTATTCACAAGCATATTACTGTGTTGTGCAATGGATCCATCAAAATTCTTTTTTTCAACATATCCACTTATGCATTTTCCATTAGTTTGGCGCTTATTCTTATCAACCAATGAAATACCTATGGTTTGATATATAATAGATTTTCCATCCTTTTTTATAGATAAACGAATTGGTTCGATAATAAATATTCCTCTTTTTATCAATTCTGTAAGAGTTAGGTCTTTCTGAATCAACATTACATCCAGATGCATCTCTCCTCTTTGAATTGAGGATATAGCAATTTCTCTTGGATCTATCAGTCTAAGTAGGAGACAATATACCTTGATATTATTGATCATTCTTTGATTCAAGGAATCATCCCATCTTAATTGAAAAAGAAAATATTTTTTCAGGAAGAAATCCAGTTCTGCTTCTTTCTTGCTCTTCAATTGTTTTTTCTTTCTACCCTTTTTAATGTCTGCTCCCGTGTAATCCTCTTCAAGATTTTTATTTTTGTTTTGTTTTCGTAGATCTGATACAAAATCTCCTTGACCTTGTTGTTTGTTTTTTTTTTGGTTGGAATTTTCTAATTCAAGATATTCTTTTTGATTAGCTAATATAGAAAGATTTTTTTTTTTATTTACGTCGATCTTTTCATTTTGACTAATATTTTTTTCATAGAAATGAAAATGAAAAATAAGTAATTTGATTGGTATGATCCACGGGTTAATCTTATACACATCAAAAAGTAGTACAAATTCTGGGAAAAACCAAGGTTCTAAATTTGATATGGTATGATATAACCTTTCTTGATTCATTCCTATCCAATCAAAAAAATATTTTTTTTGATTGGATGGGTTGATTTTGTGATGAATCGTAAAAGAAAAAGGATCCTTTTTTTCAAATTTTTTAGCATTTTTAGTTTCAGTTTTAGCATTTTTATGAATCTTGGTGCCGGTATGCGTATTGGCCCAGGTCTCAATATCGATATTATTTCTAAGACAAAAATGGAGAATTCTACAATCAAAAAATTTTCTATCCATATTTTTGTCCATATCAATAATAGATCTTTTTTCTAGATAATCACTAATAGATATACTTATCAATCTATAAAATGATTCGGATTTCAGTGTATTTGTATTGAAATTATATGGAATTTTTTTGTCCTCTACTTGTAATGTTGATCCAGAAATATACGAGTCCTTACTATTCCCATAATTTATATATTTATATGACAAAAGATCATATCCGTAATGTTTTTTCCATTTTTCTTTTTGACTTATCGATGAGTCCACTGCATAGTAATTTTGTTTCGTGTAATGAATTAATTGGTCTTTTTCTTTTTTATATAAATCTAATTTCATTGAGTCTTTCTTTTGAATCGTACGACATTGATTGACTCTATTTCGCCATTTTTTCGGTACTAAGTGAGCCCACTTAGTCTGAGATAAATTGTATTGATAATGACCCCTTAACCAATTTTTCCATTTATTCATTCCAGACTTATGCATTTTTTTTTGCCTTGGTTTGGAATCAAATATTCCTCGTGTCGTACAATAATTCTTGATTATATCCCTAAGAAAAGGATAGGTGTGGTGATATTGAAGTACAGATTTCAAATGATACTTGTTAAGTAATTGATTTTGTGATAATTTGTAAAATACATAGGCTTGAGACAAAGAAGATAAGTCACAATTATTATTCCTAATATTTTTCTTACTAATATTAGTATTAGAAAAATGAGAAAACGGATTTTTTATAGTCGAAATAAAGTTCATTGTATTTTGATTTGTTTTCTCAATTCCTTCTTTATTTGTTTCAGCGTTGGAAATGGATTTGTTGATAATTTTTTTTGTTGATTCAAAGAAAAGTTGTGCATTGATCCTTGGAATCTTAATGATACATAGTAATATATCCATGTATATTTTTTCAACGAAGGATTTCATAAAATAATGTGATTTACGTATTACTCGGATATTTTTTCTTTTGAATATTTGCCAAATATCCTTCTTTGATTCCGATCTTTTATCATCACAAGCTCGAACTCTTTTTTTCTTGCCTTTTGTGATTCCTTCTATTTGAGTCCTAATTGTGATTGTCTTATTAGCAAGATCTTTCATTTTGGTTTCTATGAGTGAATAATTTGCATTTACACAATTCGCAGATCGAATTCGAATGGTCGATTCTCGGATAATCTTATTATTTATATTGGAATCTTTTTCGTTTTCATTCGATTCATATACTTTTACCTTTCTCAATTTCAATAAGAAAATGGGGTTTACTTTTTCAAGTTCTTTCATTATTAGGTTTATAACTAGAACTATTCTTGTTTTTTCTTTTGAAACTTTTATAAAACCTTTTCTTCTTTCTTTGAAAACCTTTATAACTTGAAAAAATTGCCTTTTCGCTTTTCTCGTTTTTTTTTCGAGTTCGTTAAAAATGGGTTCAAAAAAAGAAGGTCGTTTTCGGGGAGACCCAAAAGGTAGTTCTGCTTCCCTTCCCCAGACTGTTAAAAAACAAAAATTGTCTTTTTTCTCCTTTTTCCTTATTTTCTGATCTCTATCTCTATGATGAGATCGTACTTTAGATCTTCGCCAAGGTTTCAGACAGAAAGGAAATAGAATCTTTATCTGAATACCGTCTGTTAACCAATTTTGGGGAAATTCCGTTTCTGATAATTGAACGCCATTATAGGTACATTTAACATGCATTTCTTTATTCCATTCCTTCAAATCCTCGTACCATTCGGGGAATTGCAATAATAACATACGACCAATATTTTTAGCTATTATCAATAAGGGTAATATAACGTATTTTCTAAGAAAAGATTGGGTTACTAACATGAAACCTCTTATTGCTTGAGTAAATATAAAGGTATCCCAAGCTTCTGATATTGCTATTCGTTCATTTTCTTCTTCTTTCTCTTCGTTTGTTTTCTCCTTTTCTTTTGTCTCTTCCTCCTCAAAATAAGAAATTTGCAATTCTGGGTTTTCCCCTACCCAATTCCTAAAAATGTGATTAATCATTTTAGAGATATCAAAAAACGAAAAAAAAAATGTTTTGTCTATGCGATCAAAAAAAAGTGGAGAATGCACATTTGCTTGAAACATTTCCAAAATAACTGTTTTACGTCTTTGAGCACGCATGGATCCTTTGATTATACCCCGGCGAAAATCCGATTGTTGTGAGTAACGTATCAAAGCCACTTCCTCTTCTTCATCATTAGTGCTATTATTACTAGTATTATTATTACTAGTACTGGAATTAGTACTCTGACCGTTATCAGTATAAATTACCACGCGTTTGCCTTTTCTTGAACGAATTTCGGGATCTTCCGTCGATTCTTCTTCATTTTCTTCTTCCTCTTCTTCTAAATCGTCTGTCAATTTGTATGACCAACGAGAAACCCTTTTACTGATTTCTTCCATTCCAATGGATTTCCTTCTAATTGTTGTTAGATCATTTGGATCAGTTGAAATTACATCGAATATAAATTTCAAAGATTTTGCTTGACTTTCTGAATCAATTCGTCGTGCGTGTTCAAAAGATAATGCATCAATTGAGGTTAAGGAATTCCCAATCGAATTCAATAAAAATTTCCCGCTAAAGCCAAACGTATTCTTTTGATGTTCTAATTCTCGAGAATCATTATGAAA